ATCCGCCCAAGCCGGCTTACTAGTGGGATGTCCCGATAAGTTACAAAATTTCGCTTTAGCCAATGATCCAATCATTGGAATAATTGGGACTATAGTATCAAACTTATTAATAGCAATATCTATAATAAATGCATTTTCTAACATTTGACTCCTTACCACTGAAGGATTTGGTCGTACACTTGAAAGATAACCCAGAAAATCGAGAAAATGATTGGATAATTGGTTTATATGAATCCTATCCGGTTGAGACCAAAAGTAAAGATGGCATTCCCAGAAATTTACAAGGTAATATTTCCATTTCTTCATCAGAAGAGGAGTTCCTTTTGAAGACAGAATTGATTTTCCTTGATATCTGAAATAATGCATGAAAGGCTCCTCGAATAACCATAGGATGGTATGAAAGTCATTACGAAAAACCACTCGAAAATTTTCTATTTTTCTATAAAAGCGGGTTCGATCAAGAAAAGCTCTAGAAGAAGTTGATCGTAAATGAGAAGATTTTTTACGGAGAAAAAAAAATATGGATTCTGATTCATATACATGAAAATTATATAGGAAAAGGAATAATCTTGGATTCTCTTTTGAAAAAAACAAGTGCATTTTCCTTTTTTGAGGAATAAGACTATTCCAATTATAATACTCATAGAGAAAGAATCTCAATAAGTGAAAAAAGGGAGCATCTTGTATCCAACAACGAAGGGTTTGAACCAATAGTTCAAAATGGATAGGATGGGGTATTAGTATATCTAATACATTATTTAAATGTGATAATTTATCCTCTAAAAAAGGAAATATGGAATGGATTGATCGTAAATTAATAGATATAGATTTTGTTATTTCTTTACCTTCTAGGGAAGATACTAATCGCAGTGAGAATGGAATTTCCACAATGACTGCGAACCCGTCTGATATCATTTGAGAATCCATTTTTTTTTAGGCCCAACTAATTTATTTTGATTAGAATCATTAGCCAAAATAAGAAAATGCTTCTGTTGATATATTAGAGTAATTAAACGTTTAACAATCAGTGAATTATATTTATTGTCATAACCTAAATTTTCCATAGGCTCATAAGGAATCGATTTATTTAACCCATGATCATGAGCAAGTGCATAAATGTATTCCTGAAAGAGAAGTGGATATAGGAAGTCTCGTTCTCGATAGCTATCTATCTTTAAATATCCTTGTAATTCCCCCATTTTAAATTAGATTTGAGCCAAAACAGGGGATTTCTTGGGCTATCAAATGATACATAGTACAATACAGTCAAAACAAGATATCCAAAGTATATAGTAAGAAAAGAATAGATACCTTGGAGATAATTAATCAACGGATTCTCTCTTTTTCCATCCAATTGGTTTTTGTTCGTTATAAGATACCAAGATGGTTAGAAATCCTTTATTTTTGCAACCCGATCGCTCTTTTGACTTTAGAATCCATTATGTTTATCAATATACTGTTTCTTCTACACATTCGTATCTACTCAGGGATATTGTTAATAATTAGGATTCATAAAAAAAGTGGAGAATCCACTTATAAGATTATTTCATAACCTTTTCCCGCACCAGGGACTAATATATTTCTAACGTATAATTAGACCGGGTAATTATTCAAATAAAGAACAGGAGCTCGTTGCTTTTTTCCTTATAATTTGAGCTTTTTGGCTCTATCCATTTATTCACTTGATCCAACCATGAATTTATTTTTTTGTACCGCTCTAATAATTCTAATTAAAACTCTAAGAATCCAAATAATTTTTTGTACCGATCCCGTAAGGATCGGATTAAGTACTCTTATCTTAGAGTTATTCATTTATACGACATGCTGTTTTTTCCATTCGTTACCTCTCAGGATCAGTCGTGGTCTTACAAACTCTACCAACGGTATGGACGAATCCGTTGCTTCATCCAAATGTGTAAACGATTCTAGCCGCACTTAAAAGCCGAGTACTCTACCATTGAGTTAGCAACCCAAAAATGGAATTCTGGTGTGCAGATACGACCGGAATAAAAAAAGATAGATTGGATTGCACAACCCCTTTTATTCAGAAGAGACCTCTTGTGTTGTGTCAATCGAATCCAAGGAACCCATCACTTATATGATGTAAAGTAAAAAATGAAACTCATAGGGCGGGGATAAATGGATCCATTTATCCACGATCAATTATATTTGTTCAATACACTATTGTCAATATGAACGTTGAGAAAACAAAATCAATGAAATAATAAGTAAGGACTTGCGTTGGATTGGCACTTCATAGATAACCTACATAGAAAAGAAATAAATTAAGGAAGAAGAAAATCTCAGTTTTATTCAATATTCATCATTCATCAAAGATACAATAAGCAAATTCGGCCCATTTTTTTAGTGGAGTCTCACCAAAAAACACCCTACCTATTGGGGATAATCCTATAATTATAATTTAATTGTCAATTTGATCAATATAGATTCTGCTAGTTAGTTTATATATTTACTCGATCTTTTTTATATCCCTCTCATATTACCTCTGATATTGCATATCATCAAATTATTTCGTGTAATTAACGCAAAATTCCTTAAAAATCTCTGCCTTCTTTGAAATATCATGAACGGTTCCCGTAGGTTGAGCACCTTTTTCAAGGAAATATAGAATAGCGGGAACATTTGAATAAGTTTGATTCTTTATTGGATCGTAAAAACCCACTTTCCGAAGATCTCTTCCTTCTCTTCGGGATCGAACATCAATTGCAACGATTCGATAGATGGCTCATTGGGATAGATATAGATGAACAATTCCCCCCTTAGAAACGTATAGGAGGCTTTCTCCTCGTACGGCTCGAGAAAGAATGATTCTAATTTATGTTGTATTGTATTTGTATATTTTATTTGTATATCAGAGTATAGAGTGGCAAATAGATCCATAAAATAATCTAATCAATTCAATTAAACTATGATTTTATTCGTTCCCCCCAAAAATGGAAAAGAAAAAAAGCATTCGTACTTATAACTCAAGTTGGATAATTCTCAAAGAGTTCAAAGGAAAATCCTTAGTCCTTGGCATTTTATTTATTGAGCTGTCTTGTCTCTAACCAATTTTTTTGTCTCGTTTAAAATCCACTTTTTATTCCTTAATTCTGAATTCTGCTCAAATTTTAATTGTCGAGACAATTGAAAACGGCGTTTTCTTGTTCCAGGATCGTTTATCTTTGTTTTGAATCATTAGGTTTAGACATTACTTCGGTGATCCTTAATCGTTTCAAAATGGCAGCAACACGCCTTTTGTGATTTATTGGCTATCGACGAATCCATCGTTCATATGATGGATTCCCGTGTGATACACTTTTGATCTAAATAGTTTTCCCAATTCCAACAAAAGTTTCAAATCCAAAAGGGGTCTTTTGTTTTGTTAGAATTTCATATATATATAGTATAGATTTTTTTTTCAATTTCTATATCGAAGATATGCTTACGAAGTTGTTCTGACTTATTGATTGACATTAACCCTAGATCCTTACCTCTGAGAAATGCATTAATCCTTTCCGCTCGAGCTCCATCATGTACTATTTACTTTTTACTTTAACTCACAACCCAACCAAGTGAGGATTCGAGTAGAACAGAACAAACTATGTCGAGCCAAGAGCACCTCAGAATTCCTAGATAAAATAAAATGGTGGATATAAGAATCCACAACCGATCATGTCCTTCAAGTCGCACGTTGCTTTCTACCACATCGTTTTAAACGAAGTTTTACCATAACATTCCTCTAGTTTGGAACCGGTATGGAATTGATTCAATTATGGAATCATGAATAATCATTGGCTCAATCGATACAAATCAATACATAATAATACAGACTTCATTTTTCTATATGTATTGTTATTGTTATTGTATTTATCTGGTTTATCTGGAGAAGTCTCAACAAGGATTAAATATTTTGACCCATAATCATAATATAATATTTTATGAATTAAACAATTTATAAAAAACACAAATAAATGAATTCTTCTTTCACTTTCAGTCCGCATTGTCAACAGATTGTTCAAGACAGGACGACCAATCATGAAAGATCCCATTCTTTTCTTTATCAAACAACTAAACTAAATAAAGGTCTTTAATTCGATTTATATTTCCAATACCGGAACAGAATTAATATACGTTATTACAAGTTGTCACATATACCAAGTAGCTAAAAATTTTTAACGGATAGCTCATTGATTAAAGAGACACAAATAAATCATCATAAAAAAATATAGACTTATTTTCCAATCGAATCATCAATGATTTGGCCCAGTTAGAGAGAATAGAAAAAATTCGGTCGGTAATTAGGTAATGCATTTACAGATTTAACTTTCTTTTTTGTTAATAAGATCCGGAAGACAGACATCCATATTCAAATTTATACTGCCCATTGCAAATTAACTCCTATACTGACAAATTTTAGGGGGCTCGTGAGTTATAAAAAAAAAGGAGAGGTCCTCTTATGGCATGCTGGACAGTCTTGTATAAGTGAAAAGAGAAACAGGTGCATATTTTTTTGACTTGTTTTGAGAGCCTTAATTGCAGCCCAGTGATGCAATTAAATTAGTACCAAGAACCCCCTACTGTTTAGAATTCAGTATCGAGATATAATGCCCCATTTTATTTAGAGATAAAGTAAAGAATAGAAAATAAATATATTGAAGGAATATAGGAGCTTTCACATTGCGATTCAGAATGCCACATTGCTAATTCAAATAAATGGATATAAGACGTAAAGTTTTTATAAGTGACTAACTTTCAATATGAAGTTGAGCAAGACGTGCATACACTGAATAACCCGTCCTATTTTATTTTTTCATTATACATTGATCCGTATTTCTATCCTACCCCGGATCCAAAATAGATTATGTATGTCATCGGTAATCAATTCGGTTTGTGAGAAAGAAAGTAAAAGATATGATTCTTTTCTGAATCATTAAAAATAGGAAAAAAGTAACTAGTAAATAAACATTACACTCTAAACTCTTAAACTAAACAGAAGATTTTTAATAGAAAAAAGAATCTTTATTATGATAGAATTGGACGACTCTGGGACGGAAGGATTCGAACCTCCGAATCGCGGGACCAAAACCCGTTGCCTTACCACTTGGCCACGCCCCATTTAGATTTCTATTCAACACTAATAAACATTAATATGGGTATTACTTGTTCGTCAATTCCCGCCCCAATATCTATGGAATCTGTTAAATTGTTGCTAAGATTTGACACGTGTAGTTGTAAAATTAAACTTAATTTATTGATCATTACATATAATTCAATTAATATATTTTATGAAAGTACGATTCCTTCTATTTTCATTTGAGAATTGAAGGATTTTTTATTGGGTTAGTTAAAGAAAAAAGGGATTGGGGGGTCTATTTTAGCTTTCTTCATTTTCACCTTATATCGATAACTCAATCAAAATACAATTATCTCCAAGAATGAAACATTTGTTATGCTTAATATCTTTAGTTTGATCTGTATCTATCTTAATTCTATACTTCATTCGAGTCATTTTTTCTTTGCCAAATTGCCCGAGGCTTACGCTTTTTTCAATCCAATCGTAGATGTTATGCCAGTCATACCTTTGTTCTTTTTTCTCTTAGCCTTTGTTTGGCAAGCTGCTGTAAGTTTTCGATGAGATCTTTAATACTGTCCCGCAAACATTCATGATTTATTCAATAAAAAAAAATTCTAACAATAATATTGATAAGATCGGATAAGTCTTACATTGTGAACCCTCAATTCAAACATGGAAATTCTTGGATAAGTGCGATGAATCTAGATCACTTCATTTCCTCATTCTGACCTTCATGCTTCCAGTGAACAAGGACCCTATATAGGGTCCCCGCAATAACTAATTGCGTGCATGAAAGATAATTTTCATACTGAAAGAGTCTTAGTCTTAGTAAAAATGAGTTCCTTTCTTTATCTATATATAGATATAGTATAGTATAGAAATAAAATATAGAACCCACTTTATTTCTTGGTTTGGTGTCAAAATAAGTGGAATATGTGATATAAAAATGGAGAATCTATTCCCTTTTTACCAAAAATGATCTTATCTTGGAGATTTTGTAATGCTTACTCTCAAACTCTTCGTTTACACAGTGGTGATATTCTTTGTTTCTCTCTTCATCTTCGGATTCCTATCTAATGATCCAGGGCGTAATCCTGGACGTGAGGAATAAAAAAACAAGGTCTTTTTTTTCGTTGCTTGATTTCTGAATTTTCTTATTATTTTTTCTATTCTAGATAGTTAACTATGCTATGATAAAAAAGTCTTGAGATTTTCTTTCGAATTCGAAAGAAAATCTCAAGTCATCAGAAGAAACGGAAAGAGAGGGATTCGAACCCTCGGTACGAATAACTCGTACAACGGATTAGCAATCCGACGCTTTAGTCCACTCAGCCATCTCTCCCAATTAAACAAAGGATAATTACTATATTACTATGACTATGTTACACATAAAGTAAAGAAAAAGTATTTCTTCTTTTTATTCTAAAGATACAAATCTTATCTATCCGTTTTTCAGCAATTAAATTGGAATTCCAATTCCATTGATATGATATAGGATATAAGTGCGATTTCTCATTATATTATTTTTATTTTATTCATTCTTTTTATTTTCTGCTTTTTCTTTTCTCCTTCTCGGTTTAGAATAGAATAAAAAAATAAAGAATAGAGCTCTGGATTCTTGCACAATTTTTTTATGTTATGACTTTAATGGTTCTTTCGGACCACACCTGTCACTAAATAACTCTCCCAAGATAGAACTAGTTATTTCAATAGGGTTTCCTTTGCCTATCTCATCAAGCCCCCCCAAAAAATACGTCAACATTCCAATTTCATTCTTTTGTTCCGATCCTATCTTGATTACGATGGATGCTCTTGCTCGACAAATGATCCATTCATATACAAGAATCACATTGTAGCGGGTATAGTTTAGTGGTAAAAGTGTGATTCGTTCTATTAACAACTTAAATAGTTAAGGGGTCTTTCAGTTTGATTCATATTACGATTAAAAACTTTATTTCTTAGAAAGGATTTAATCCTTTACCTCTCAATAAAAGATTTGAGGAAGACTCAAAATTCTCGTGATTTGTATCCAAGGGTCAATTAAAAATTAAAAAGTTCGATTTTTGAATCGCGAAGCACAATTTTTGGGGGTTGGATAAAGACTTCCGATTGAATGGAGTAAAGAATCCATGGAAGGAGATACACAAAGTATTTTTCTAATCGTAACTAGATCTTCCATTTTTTTTAGAGTGGAGATGGAAGCGAAATAGCTATTCAAATTAAATGATGACTTTGGTTTACTAAAGCCATCTACGTATTGTTTCAGCTCGGTGGAAACACTATTATTTTCCTCAGGATTCACCCAAGTAGAAATAAAGAACGAAGTAACTAGAAGGATTTTTTATAATTTCTAATTACACTCTTCTAGAGGGATCATCTAAAAAGCGAGTGCCTTTGGATGCATTCAGGCAGAAAGCTGACAT